CATTTCATCCGGGAAAAGCCATCTCTTTCTCAACAATGTCTTTGTCATTTGATCCAATAACGTTCCGTTAGATAGGAACAGATTTGATAAATACTGATAACTCTCGGATAGAGTATTAGAACGGAAAGATCCATTAGATAATGAACTATTGGTTCTAAGCCATCTGTGGCGATGAATCAACAATTCGAAGTGCTTTTCTTGCGTATTCTTGATGAACCAGCGTTTATACATAGATGTAGGAGGATTTGTTTGGGAAGTAATAAGCCCCTTTAACATCTCTTCATCTGCAAAGAATTCTCGGCGGGAAAACACAGAGACAAAGGACTGATCTTTGAATAGGAAAAAGAATGGATCCGCAGGATCCCAAATGAATTGGCTTATTCGAAAAAAGCCTTGTTCTTTGGAAGATCTATCTCGTGTCTGGTACTGCACGGTTCCACTCTGCAAGAACTCCGAATCATTCTCTTGAAGCTCATCCTCTTTATGATAAATGATCCGCTTGCCCCGAAATGACCCGGCCCAATAAGGAAATCCCAATTCAGTGGGCCTTTCGATACAATCAAATAGATTGCCATAAGGGCGCCATATTCTAGGAGCCCAAACTATGTGATTGAATAAATCCTCCTCTATCTGTTGTGGGTCGAGGGCTCCTTCCCCTTCTTCAAACTCCGATTCGTATTTTTCATATAGAAATCTCTGATCAACGATAGAACAAGATCCATTTTGCATCATATCTAACTGATTCCTTGGTTCGGACCGAAGAAGTAATGTCACTCGATTATTATCAAACTGGCTGCAATCTTTTTCTGTCCGTGAGGATCCCGCCAGAGCGCCTTCTACTTCTAATAAGCCATGAACTAGATCAGAATCATTCTCAACGAAGCCATAAGAAGTGATCCCATTTTTTTCATCGGGTCCGGATGAAGACCAAAGATCTTGAGCGACCGATCCGGCGGAACAACTCAAAAGATAAAGAAGTATCGTTAATTTCTTCATGCTCGTTCCAAGTTCGAAGTACCATTTGTACAAAAAAGAATCCCCTTCCTTACATGATTTCTTCTTCATATAGATAGATATAGGATCTATGGGGCAATTACTTAGAAGTACATTTTGTGCAACAGCCCTTCCTATCTGATAGAAAAGGATCTCATGATCCTGAACCGATCTTACCTGGGATCGCAAATCCCAAGTTTGTCTATGAAGAGCTGATCTAATTGTATTAGTTTCTATAATTGATTTCTTCTGTGTAATACTAATTGACAGGGCCTCATTGATAAGTGCTACAAGATCTCGTGCATTGGAACCCATGGTTATGGACCCGAATCCGTTAGTATGGAACATTTTCTTTTCCAAGTGAAATCCTATCGTATAGGAAAGAATGAAAAAGTGCTTTCGTTGTTGTGGAATAAGAAGCCTTCGTATCTTAATACATGTATTTAATTTATTCGGAGCTATTAGAGCGGGATCCACTTTTTTGGGAATATGAGTCGAAGCAATAACAAGAATATTTCTAGTGGAACATCTTTCACAATCCCTGGAGAGATAGTTCTCTAATAGACCGAGGGATAAGTAATTCGACTCATTCACATACAGATCATGAATGTTTGGAATCCATATTATGCAAGGAGACATTGCTTTTGCTAATTCGAATTGAAGGGTGATATCAAATCGGTCTATTTTCGGCGTCATATACATAGTTAGTACATTCGTCATAGTTAGCAGCTCCGTATCAAGGTCATCATCAATATCGTCACTATCATCAATATCGATATCGTCACTATCATCAATATCGATATCGTCAATAGGATAACCTTTAGACTTGTCATTCAGGAACTTGTTTGGAAATACCGTAATGAAAGGAACATAGGAGTTTATCGCTAGGTATTTGACCAAATAGGATCGTCCAGTTCCTATAGAACCTATCACTAAAATACCCCTAGAAGGGGATAGGGCTAAGCGGAGCGAAAAGGGTTTTCCGTGAGATGGGAAATGAAAACTATTAGCCCCACACGAGGTTTGTGAATAAGTGATTGTCTGATAATGAGCAAGGAATATCCGTCTTTCTGCTAAACAGGATCTATTGAACTCATAATTCATTAGATACTTTTTATGAATGTCAACTAAGTATCGTAAGTAAATTGATCCCGGTTGTTCAATCATTTGATAACCGGAGTCATTCTTTGATAAATGATCACTATGAGTCAGACTCAATAGAATTTGATCAATCCTTTTTTCTGTCGTTAAGGTGGCGAACTGAACCAAGAATTCTCTTTCTTCATCATCAATCGAATCATTGTTCGCGACCCAGGATTCTATTCTATCATCAATCCAATCACCGTTCGCGTTTTTTCTTTTTCTTATCAATGAATAGATCTTTTTACTTGTACGACTTAGATGTATCGTATTTCTCGAAAAAGTGATTCGATTGATGGGATTTGGTATGATACTTATGAGATCGATGAGGTTGATATTCAAATATTTCTTCTTAGAACGTATTGAT